AAAATGCAGGAAAGAGGCATCTTTCACCCAATAACGAAGAGCTTCAACCAGGATTTCCAGATGGGCAGGGTGGGGTATTAATACGTCTGACACATAATTTAAACGGGAGCACCCGTCCTCTAAAAAGGGGAATATTGACTGCATTGATCGTAAATTAAGAGATTTCGTTATTTCTTTCCCTTCTAAATCTAAAGAAGGTACTAATTGCAGAAAAAGTGGAATTTCCCCAATGTCTGCAAATACCTCCGATATCATTTGAGAATACAAATTCTTATTGTGCCCAATAAATGGATTTTGGTTAGAATCATTAGGACAAATGCTCAAAGGGTTCCGTTGATACATTCGAGCAATTAAACGTTTCACAATGAGTGAACTAGATTTATTGTCATAACTGGCATTTTCCAGCAAAATGGATCTATTTAAACCATGATCGTGCGCCAGTCCATAAATGGACTCCCGAGAGATGAGTGGGTATAGAAAATCTTGTTGACGAGATCTATAGAATTCTAAATATCCTTGATATTCTTCCATTTGAAACTCGCCTTGAATTGAACCGAGGGTGGGGAATTCCTTGGGTTATCAAATGCTACATAGTGCGATAGAGACAAAACAAGGTCTTAGGGGTAAACAAAAAATGGATACCTCGGGGACAAGTAAAGTAGTAGACTCACGGACGGATTCTAGACCCTCTCTTAGAACCTTTCATTGAATTGGTTTATGTTTGTTATAGGATAAGAAGATGCTTAGAAATCCTTTATTTTTTCAGCTCAATCGATCTTTTGGTTTTGGAAAAAAAAAAGAAATAGCTTTATCAATATCAATAGACTGATTCTTCCACACATCCATCTCCAATCCCTAATGGGACCAGCTCATATCTAATAGTTAGAACTCATAAAAAAAACCGATAATCCACTACCCACCCGTCCCAGGTACTCGGGTACTCATATCTTTTTCACTTTTCATTAATAATTAGATCGGGTAATCATTCAAATAGAAGCTCCTTGCTTTTTTTTCTTATCTAAAGTGAGATTTAGACTACGGGATTTACTCTACCCACTTCTTTTATTCACGCGACCCCCCCCCCCAGAAACTCTTTTCAAAATTCAAAGAAACTTTTGTAGGGATCCGCCGAGCCTAAAAGATTCGCAGAATTCTCCATTGATAGATAGGACATGCGCTTTTTTCGACTCATGATCAGTCGCGGTCTTACAAATACCAAACCCTACCCGTGGTATTGGTATGGACGGATCCCTGCTTTTTCAAAATGTGTAAAAGGCGCCAGCCGCGCTTAAAAGCCGAGTACTCTTCCGTTGAGTTAGCAACCCTAAAAAAAAAAAAATGCAGAATCGAAAAAAAAAAGAAAAAAGAGATGAAATTGCACGACACAATAAAAACATTAAACTAAAGACTAAGAAGACAAAAAGCATAACCCATTCTGAACATAATTAAAGAGCAGATGAAAATACAAGAACTTTTTATTTTCAGCTAATCAAAAAAAGTACCGCACAAATTTAGGGCCCCCCTTTTATGATTTATTACTATTTGTTTTGATACTAAAGTTCAAACAAAACTCACTCATCGAAACGTAAAATATGTCAAAATTTTAGAAAATCTAATTACTTGAAATATTTGGTTAATTTTTTCACGCTATGACACCGAATATGAATTAATAAAATAGGGTTTTGCCCTTTTAGAACACCGTATACGTATACTAAAAAATAGTAGAATATATGAAATGAAGTATAAATGGAAAAGACTATAAATAAAACGGAGTCCTTATAAAGTGGGCAGAATGTATACAAAGCTATATACAAGCTACCCAGACCCTCCCCTTTTGTATTTCAAAAAAGGGAAGTACTTTGCGTAAGCTTAAGAATGTTTAATAAGTAATAAGAAGGTGCTCAAAAGAATGCTTAAGACGAAGTTTCTCAAAAACCCCCGCCTTCTTTGAAATATCATGAACCGTTCCTGTTGGTTGCGCTCCTTTTTCAAGAAAATAAAAAATAGTACGAAGGTTTAAACGGCTTTGATTGTTTATCGGATCATAAAAACCCACCTTTCCAAGATCCCTTCCTTCTCTTCGGGCTCGAGCATCAATTGCAACGATTCGATAAACGGCTCGTTGCTTCCGCCCGCAGCGTTTCAAACGAAGTTTTACCATAACAAAGACTCCTACGGTTTTCGTTTGTAATTGATTCCAATATTCCACTATGGAATCGTGCATAAGGATTGTAACGGAAACCTATAGGCTATAGGTAAGGTAGCCTATAGGGAAAATCGGATGAAACGCCCACTAAGTTAAGTGGACTCTATTTGCCTATTTTACAAAATACAGAAGGAGGCAAAAAAGAACGAGAATAGACCGAACAAGGATCGAAAAGTAAACGGCCACCCGGGAGTGATATCTATCCAGGCGCCTCCAAAAGGCAAACCAGTCCACGAATGCATACACTGCTATAAATAGCAGAAATGCAAACAGTGATCGTTTCAAGCGGCATACATGGTAGACGAATTGCCAAAAAGGAGGCCAGGCCTTTACATATCTAATGAATTCTATCAACTGGATCCACAGGGTCGATTCCGTTATACAGCGCAACCCGTATTGAAGGAGCCTAGACAAAAAACTCTTAACGCATTCGACACCTCTCGAGATAAGATGTCGGATAAAATTTTTGAAAGATTCTATTCCCTGTTTCATAACTCACCTCAGTTTTTTTTTATTACCATTTTGTAGTTTCATTTATTCATTTAATCGAAATGAAACTACAAATCATATTACTTTTAGTAATATAAGACAGACTGTTCCTGAATCGCCTCTTTCAAAAGGGCTTCTGCTTCCTCGGTGAATTCCTTGGTAGACAATATGATTTCTCGGAATCGGGGTTTATTACGTTTTAAATACTTACGTAAATTCTCGAGAAATTTCCTTACCTGTCCGATTTCTAATGAATCAAGATAACCGTTTATCCCGGTGTAAACGGCCATAATCTGCTCTTCGACTTCGAGAGGTTCCGATTGGGATTGTTTAAGTACCTCACGTAATCGTCGACCTCTTGCTAATTGATTCTGAGTCGTTTTATCGAGATCTGTGGCGAATTGGGCGAAGGCCTCTAATTCTGTGAATTGCGCCAAGTCCAATTTTAATTTGCCAGCTACTTGTTTCATGGCTTTAATTTGAGCTGCGGATCCTACCCTGGAGACGGAAATACCCACATTAATAGCAGGCCTGATTCCAGAGTTGAATAGATCAGCGGATAAGAATATCTGCCCATCTGTAATGGAAATCACGTTTGTCGGGATATAAGCCGAAACATCCCCCGACTGGGTCTCCACTATTGGTAAAGCAGTCATACTTCCCTCACCCAAACTCGAACTTGATTTAGCAGCTCTTTCCAAAAGACGTGAATGCAAATAAAAAACATCCCCCGGGTAAGCTTCGCGACCAGGCGGTCTTCGTAATAGAAGAGAGATTTGGCGATAAGCCTGCGCTTGCTTTGAGAGATCATCATAAATAACTAAAGTGTGCCGTTGGCGATACATAAAAAATTCAGCCAGAGCCGCGCCTGTGTAAGGAGCGAGGTATTGTAATGTAGCAGGCGAAGCCGCCGTTTCGGCGACTACAATAGTATATTCCATCGCCCCCCTTTCCTGAAAGTTAGTCACTACCTGAGCCACTGAAGACGCCTTTTGACCAATAGCTACGTAAACGCATATTACATCCTTTCCGCGTTGGTTGAGAATCGTATCCGTAGCTACTGCGGTTTTACCGGTCTGCCTGTCTCCAATAATTAATTCTCGCTGACCGCGTCCTATAGGAATCATCGAATCAATAGCAATAAGTCCTGTTTGAAGAGGCTCATATACAGAGCGTCTTGAAATAATACCCGGGGCGGGGGATTCAATTAACCGAGATTCAGAAGCTGAAATTTCGCCTCGACCATCAATAGGTTTCGCCAGGGCATTCACGATCCGTCCCAAATAAGCTTCACTCACCGGTATCTGGGCAATTCTTCCTGTTGCTTTGACAGAGCTTCCCTCTTGTATCATAAAACCACCGCCCATTAATACAACACCAACATTATTTGATTCCAAATTCAGGGCAATCCCTACCGTACCCTCTTCAAATTCTACTAATTCGCCTGCCATCACTTCATTAAGACCATAAACACGCGCAATGCCGTCACCTACTCGAAGTACGGTACCCATGTTTACAATCTTGACTTCTCTATTATATTGCTTGATACGTTCACGGATAATATTACTAATTTCATCAGCTCTAATAGGTGCCATGGCTACTTCTGCCTTTGTTTGTTTGGAATAAAAAAAAAAATAATACCTGCCTGGGGTGGAATAAGTAGAAGAGTGGAAGGACTAATCAGTTATTTCTTTCATTGATCTAAAGAGGGCAATATTAGCACTAATCGTGCGTAAATGTAACTCCTTGTTCAAACAACTATTCAGAATTTCCAAAGCTCCTCGTATGGCTCGTTGGAAAACCCGTTGCCGAACTTGGTTAACTGCCCTTTGTTGTTCAAAACGAATGCTTTCATTTTTCGAATTTTCCAATTGTTCTAAATCCTTATAAGTTTTTGTAATCCATTCCGAATTTTCCCATTCCGCCTGAGAATACTGGTTCACTCGAAACCGATCCACTTCCATTTTCACTTTCCGTAAGCGGTCCTGAGCTTTTTCCAGCTCTTCGACGGCCCCCCCCCGCAGTTCCTCTGCATTTCGAATAGTATTCAAGATCCTCTGTTTTCGATTATCTAATAAATCCTTTAATGAAAGTAGATTATCTTTCCATTCATTTCAGAACTTCGATGATCCCTTCCCGAGCCAAACATGAATCTTTCGCTTCATTTGGCTCTCGCGCTCAGCGCATTCAATTGTTTATGGGGAATTCCCGTATTTTATTTAATGCACTGAGCCTGCCCTCTATTCATATTTCATACGAAAATATCGAAAGCGACCCTTAATCCAAGACCAGAATATTTGGAGGACTCTTCTGACTAAACAAAAATATGTAATTGTCAGCAAAGTTGTTTCTTTTTTTCTTTAAATCCTAAGAACTCTTCTTACTTTACACGTAGGTCATCGATTCCGCATTGGATAAAAAGGGCGTGAAATAGACCTTTCCGATTTCCAATAAGAGGCTAAAATCCTTTTATCGACATGAGTGCTCTATATCGAACAAAATTTCCAACCTTTCCGTTTAAGACCATTTCCGTATTAACTATAGTAGTAGAAAGATTACTGTGCTGCGTTTGGACTTCAAAGAGTTTAGCTTTGGCCATATTAATGGTCCGACGTTAGTTATTGGTTGATAGAGAATCAAAGTAGATTGACTAACGAATCGCGAAATGCTAGGGTTCTTCAATATGATTCTTGAATTGAGTCATAAGTAATTCGCGGGATCGTGCACCCCCCTTCCTAGTTATAACGAAAGAAAAAAAAAGTGCAGCTGGTTGGATCCAACCTATTCTTGAAATAAACAACTCACACACACTCCCTTTCCAAAAAAGATCAATACACCAAGCACTACACTTAGATTTATTAGATTTGTTGCTAAAATATCGGTATTCAACCCGAAACTCCCGGCGGATGGCCAGCGACCCAAGGAAACGAAAGAATCGGTTACATTTTTCATAAAATCCCCCCTTTATAGTTTATAGACAGATTCAAAAGTCGAACAACGTTCTTTTTGTATCACTTTTTACCATTTATTCTAGTTACTCTATTCTTACTATATTCTGTATTTATTATTCTTTTTTTTTTTTTTTTTTATTTACCGATTCCGAATTCTAAACAGAATCAAAAAATCCATTTCGAAATCGAATTCGAAATCAAATAGATTTATGGGGGGGGGGCTCCCATCTCAATAAGAGCGATACTTAACTTATTAGAATTAATAAGGACCGAGTTTCGCGTTAATTATGAAATACTCCAGTTGTTGCAAGACCCCCCCGAGTTCCCATTGGACTCAAAACGAGAAAGAAGGAAAAATGAGTCAGGTCAGTATGCTAATTCCTCATCTTCAAAAGAAAACCGCCCCCTGATGGGTTCCCACAATGAATAAGAATAAGTCATTGCATTGTAGGAATGAAGTCTTGATAGAATTCGAAAGGGCAAGGAGGAAGGGAGTTCGAGGGCATAAAATATGAAAAAAAAAAAATACCGCTTCTATTATAGGATAGGATTCAAATGAAAATAGGATTAAACAAAGGGATTCGCAAATAAGATTGCTAATGCTACAACCAGCCCATAAATTGTTAAAGCTTCCATAAAAGCTAGACTCAGTAATAAGGTACCTCGTATTTGTCCCTCCGCCTGGGGCTGTCTCGCAATACCTTCCACGGCTTGGCCCGCGGCAGTACCTTGCCCAATCCCAGGTCCAATAGAGGCAAGCCCGACAGCCAACCCAGCAGCAATAACGGAAGCGGCAGAAATCAGTGGATTCATAATAAGTTCAGTTAGTCTCTCGCACCAAAATAAAGAAATGGTTAATTATACAATCATCCAATGAATTATGACTTTATTATTATTATTCCATCGCTAAGATTACTCCGTCCGAAGGAACTAAGAACTCCCACCCAATTCCCAATTAAAGTAATAATATTGAAAGTAATTATTGAATCATCGGAAGGACTTCGGTATTTCCTTTTTCATTTCGATTCCCGAAGTTTTTGTGAATCCGAGAGACTCCTCTTACTCGATATCCTTTGTTTCGAATTATTCTTTGAATTCTTCCCTTCATTCTTTTTTCGCGATTGCATCCTTTCTTCTTATTCAAAAAATTCACAATCACAGACAAAAAGGGGCCCCGTTGAAATCATATCTAAATTTAGCGTAATAGGACGGATTTGGTAGATCTTTCCTATTTGAAATATATTTATTATATATAGAAAGAGTGAGTCAATATCTAATAGCACATATACATGTATTTCTTCCATAACGTAAACCAACTATTCGTTTCATATCTTAGATTCAATCAGATGGTAGAATCGGTCTTTCTTGGAAAGATACACAACCCGAAGGATTGGCTTATAACCGTTAGATTCCATATACCTAGCTCAACCCCCTCCCCGAACCAAGCCTTTTTTTTTTTTTAGCATTCTATATGATAAGATTTTAAATATATAGAATCTTTTTAGAATAAAAATATAAATTTTTTTGAATAAGACCCCGTAAAGAGATAGTATAGTAAAGAGATAGTATAAGCACTCTTATTTATTAGGACCCCTACTGCTACTATATTCACTATTTCTTGGAATTGAATGAACAAACAATAGAAAGATAATGTTCATAGGAGGGGGATGGGGGGGGTTCGGGGAGAGGTGTTAGGAAAAAAAGATTTTCGATCTCCTTCCCCCTTTATTTTACACTTACCTACCTATCCTGGCAATATTTTTTTCTTACCCTAGGCGGTATTATTCTATTTCTTTTTAGGTTTCCTAAAGTCAATTCTCTTCATGAGGCACGGATACATTGTGGTGGGCTAAGCCAAACAAAGGGCTATACTAGTCAATGATGACCCTCCACGGACTCGCCTATATAAGCTGCAGCTAAAGTTGCAAAAATAAGAGCTTGAATACCGCTTGTAAATAATCCAAGGAACATGACAGGTATAGGAACCACTAAGGGTACTAAAGAAAGAAGAACAACAACTACTAATTCATCGGCTAATATATTCCCGAAGAGTCGAAAACTAAGCGATAAAGGTTTTGTAAAATCTTCTAAGATGTTAATGGGTAAAAGGATTGGAGTCGGTTGAATGTATTTATTGAAATAACCCAATCCCTTTTTGCTAAGACCTGCATAAAAATATGCCACTGAGGTGAGTAAGGCTAAAGCAACGGTTGTATTTATATCATTTGTAGGCGCGGCTAACTCCCCCTGCGGTAATTGTATGATTTTCCAAGGGAAAAGGGCCCCAGACCAATTCGAAACAAAAATAAAAAGAAACATGGTTCCAATAAAGGGAACCCATGGGCCGTATTCTTCTCCAATCTGAGTTTTGCTCACGTCTCGAATGAATTCAAGGACATATTCGAAGAAATTCTGAACATCCGTCGGAATGGTTTGCGGATTTTGAACAGCTAAAATAGCTGAACCTAATAAGATAGCAATTACAACCCAAGAAGTAATAAGCACTTGGCCGTGGACTTGGAACCCCCCTATTTGCCAATAAAAATGTTGACCTACTTCCACACCAGATACATCGTATAATAGCCCCTTTAGTGTGTTTATAGAGCATGATAGAACATTCATACCGCCCTCTGACAAAAATAGAACTTGAAAAGGAATTGTTTTGATTCAATCATCTCTTTTTCGAATTGTATATTTTGGATACCAAGCAATCGCAAAATATTCTCATTTTTTTTTATCTTTTTCTGCGATTCAAGAATAGTAAGCGATTGCATAAATCTAGGGAGTTCAAAAAAGAATGTATTTTTTTTTCTTATTAATTTAGATTTCTTATTAATTTTTTATTAATCCCTTATTCTAAATTTATGATTAATCAAGGATTTCGTATAGAGCTGGAACGACCCTCACAAATTGCGAATACTAATTTGTTAAGAATTAGTCGGATTGAAGAGATAGAGTCATCGTTTGCTGGAATTGGAAGATCCACGAGATCGGGGTCGCAATCTGTATCGATTAAACAAATTGTTGGAATTCCCAAAGTGATACATTCTCGAAGGGCCGTAACTGCGGGTTGCTGCTCAACGACGATCACAATATCGGGCAATCCCGTCATATATTGCACCCCGCCTAGATATTTTTGCAATTGTTTCAATTGTCTCTTCGAAATGGCTGCATCTCTTTTCCGAAGACGGTCGAATCCCCCCGTCTTTTGTGCCCTTCTCAAGTCCCTTAACTGACGAAGTTTCATTTCCGTAGTGGACCAATTCGTTAACATACCGCCGAGCCACTTTTTATTAACATAATGGCATCGAGCCTTTATTGCAGCCCGTACTACTGAATTAGCTACGTTTTTTGTGGTACCAACAATTAAGAATCGGCTTCCTTTACTTGCGGCATAAAAAACTAAATCGCAAGCTTCGGCTAAAAAGCGCGCGGTTCTAGTAAGATTTGTAATATGACGATCTTTACGCCTTTTTGTTTTTGAAATAGAAACATAAGGGGCCATTCTAGGATTCCATTTCTTAATACGATGACCAAGATGAACTCTTGCTCGCAGCAACTCTTCCAACTTGATGTTCCAATATCTTCTTGTCATTTCTCCCCATATTTCCTCTTTCTTTTTTTTTTTTTAAGAAAAAGGACAAGGTATTTTTAAATAAATAATTGTTCCGACGGAACCTTTTCTTCTACCGAGGACCGGTCGTTGATACAGGGTTCAAGCCCTTCTATTCTTTCTATTCGCGATTCTCTTTGTTTATTACTAAAAATCGCCGCCCCATAGCTAAAAGACTTCGTATGTTCTTAGGATAAAGCCTGTAAATGATTCTTATGCTATATCCTGGAAATTCTTTGAACTGCAAGAATCAACCAACTCTCTATGATATAAAAAAAGATTTCTCACTTTTCTTCCTTCAAATAGACTCCTCCTTTTGGTTTCCAGAGCCAGAGAAAGAGTCTTAAGTTGCCTCGAAGGGTGGACTAATCCCTTGAATCCGGTCCCAACGGGGATCATCTCTCCTAGAACAACGTTCTCTTTCAGGCCTTTCAACCAATCGAGACGGCCTCGGATCGCGGATTTTGCTAAAACCCGAGCAGTCTCTTGAAAACTCGCTTCGGATATAAAACTTTGAGTGTTTAGAGATGCTCGAGTTATTCCCAATAAGATGGCGCGGTAAGATACCCCCTCTTCCAAAGCCCGCCCCGTTCGTTCCGCTCGTAACAATCCAATAAGTTCTCCGGGTAAAAAAACATTAGACATTCCATCTTCTGAAACCAAGACTTTTGATGTTATTTGGCGTACAATAATTTCTATATGTCTGTTCTGGATCTGCACTCCCTGGGATCGATAAACCCTTTGGATCTCATTAACCAAAGAAATACGGCTTTGCGCCATTGTTAGCTCGGCACTAATCAAGAATCCCCAAGGAATTCCAAGAATTCTTGTTATACACTCGTTCCAACCCTCCGCTCTCTCTTTTAGGTTCATCGATATTGAATCAGTTGAACGCACTTCAAACATCCTTTCTACTTTGGGAAGACCCTGTGTTATATCACTAGACCGCGATTTTTTATATAGATATGTAACTAAGGTATCCCCCGCGGAAAGGATTTTTCCATAATGGCCATGAAGAGTTGCTCCTGGAATAGCCAAATAGGGCTTAGACGATCTTATTATTACATATCCGACTTGGACAATTAAAACTTGACCCGATTTGAGGCGTGGTCCGTTTTTGGCTATACATAAACTTTCGCAAAGAAACTGCCCAAGATTTATTATTGTGGATGTTTCTTCACAAAAATTATGATGATAATGATGCTGTAGAAAATACCAATTCAAATTCAATGGATTCAAAAAGATGGTACTCGATGGATCGGGCTTATAGATTCTCCCGTTTTCATCCATTAAAAAAAAATGGATTACTTGAAAGGTCTGTTTTAAATTGTCAAGTTGCAAATATTTCATTACTGAAATCTGATTCTTTGTTATTAACTGGTAACATAGAGAAAAATTCGCAATTTTGGGGACTGCTCCTAAAGGACCCGACAATTTCCTAATTGGGATTAGAGGGTCCGTATCTCTTTTAATGGATTCTTTTTTCGTATTGTGATATTTTACATCGTTGAATGGACCTAGTTGAAAACAATTAGATGATGACAAAATTAGGAAAGATTGGCATTCCTTATTTCGATTCACGGGCGTACGAATAGTTCCTTGGTTTTGGCGAAGCGGTTGTCGAACCCTTGCCTTGGAATAACTAGAATAAAAGGGATTGGTGTTGGTGTGATCTGGACCATTCTCAGAGGGCAATCCCGACCCCGACGGATCATTCCTTTTTCTGATATCCGAAATCTGGGATTTCCCTAAGTGAATTCTTAGGAAATCTCGAACCAGGCCCTTTGTACTTACTTCCACAAAGGAAGCGCGGGCCTCCTCCATATCCTCCATAGAGGAATCCCCTTTGTCTTGGTCCCAATTCAAGAATAAGCAAGTCCGAACTAATTGAATACTTGTGCCAGAAATGACCCGAATAAAGCTGCCATCTCGAAAACGGATATAATTAACAACTCGAAGTTGTATATTATCCATTTCCTGCACTAGATCTTGAGGAAAAAGTCTTGCTAACCTTATACCGTCCGCTATTTCATATGTGACTACGGGTCGGAGTAAAACAAAAGACTTTTTCTTGTTCTTGGACTTTTTCTTGGTAGGTCGAATCCGTTGGACATAGGTCCAATTTTTCAATTTTTTGGATTCTTTAGAATTTGGTTTTCTTATTCGCGGTGCTATCAAGATGCCACTATGTCGGGATATATTATCTGCCCCCTCCGGAAAATGGATATCCCCAGAAAAGATTTGAAGTCGAACCCACCCCCCCTTTCTCTCCACTCGGACCAACCCGCCGGCTCGGCTTCTTTGATTTAAAGTAATTTGTGTATTGACTCCAAGGAGACTATTGTTCCGTACCATTATGGAAGAGGAGTCCGGAAAAATATGCACTTCCTCTGGAATGAAAAAAAGAGGATCCACTTTCCCTTGGTATTTTGGCTGCAATTCTTGGACCCCCCGAGAGTCGATGCAATCCTCTTTTTTGACGATTTCATCCACCCCGGGAGTCCCGTATTTCGTAATTCCCGAGCCCCCTCTTTTGTATCGAGGATGATCGAAATAAGCAAGAATGCCATTTCTAGGGAAAATCCCATTTATGGGTATGGGTATTGCAATCGAGATGTCGGAACAGAGTATTCGTTCTTTTTCTCGGTCATGCTCTTGAATCGATCGGAATGGAATCAGAAATCTCTTTCTTCGCCTCTTCGCCAATAAATCCAAATTCTCGCGTAGAATAGCAGGATATGGGGGATTCGAACGGGCAGTCGCTAGGCTTAGATTAGGCTCTGAATAGTTCCGAATCCTAATCCTACCCCCCTCCCCGTCGTTTTTGCCGTAAAGACCCAAACTAAAGAATTTTTGTCTCAATTGATCGTTTTTCACGGAAAGGCTAGGCGTATACCTCCCTTGGGCAGAAAGAGAATGAATGCTCATTTGATCTTGATCCTTGTAGATCGAAAAAAGAGCAGAGCCCGACCCGCCTACTAATATCCATAAATGACTTGTTTTTGGTAAGAGATGGACATTACTAGAGGGCTTTTTGGGTGCATGGTACACATCGGTACTCCAGTGCATTTCTCCCTCTGAGTCAGAATAAATATGTTTTCGAACTCTATCTTGAAAAGGAGGGGGGGATGCTCCCGCGCGAATCTCGGCAATTACTTGTTCTGATTCTACATATTGATCATTTTGAACTAAAAGAAGACTCTTTGGTGGAATCGGCACGCTATGTATAATATCTTCACTCTCAATAGTTACATAAAAATCTATATAACATAGAAGGGCAGGCTGCCCGTGACGTGTCCGTGCGGGATGAACCAGGTCCTCATTGAATTTTATTTTTCCGTTGATAGGGGCTCGCACCTGTTCTGCCGTACCTCCTGTGAATACTCCACCGGTATGAAAGGTTCTTAATGTTAGCTGAGTCCCCGGTTCTCCAATGGATTGACCCGCAATAATACCTACAGCTTCCCCCAATTCGACCAAGTCGCCATGAGTAGGACTCCGACCATAACATAATCGACAGATCCAAGACGTACTCCTACAAGTAAAGGGGGTTCGGATCGATATTGGCTGTCTTTGAAAGGTTATGAGTTGATTGACAAGGCCCATCCCAAGATCTTGATTTCGAACGGCAATGCATCGCGCACTCAGATAAATATCGTCTGCTAATACACGACCCATTAATGTTTGAATAAAAAACCTTTCCGACACCGTCCCATTTGGAGGACTTACAGAGAGCCCTCGGGTGGTCCCACAATCGGTTCTACGTACAACAAGGTGTTGAACTACTTCAACAAGTCTGCGCGTAAGATACCCAGCGTCTGATGTTCGTACAGCAGTATCCACAACCCCCTTGCGGGCTCCATAGCTAGAAATGATATATTCTGTTAAGGACAGCCCCTCGCGTAAATTGCTTTGAATGGGTAAATCAATCATTTGTCCTTGGGGATCTGACATTAACCCTCTCATACCTATTAATTGGTGTACTTGAGAGGGACTTCCCCTAGCTCCCGAAAAAGACATTACATGTACAGGATTGAGGGGGTCGGTGGTTCTAAAATTGGGATTCATTTCTTGTCGCAGATATTCACTTGTAGCATACCATATCTCGACGGATTGGCGTAATTTTTCTACCGCGTGTACATTCCCATAATGATAGTGTTTTTCCAAAAGAAAGCTTTGTTCTTCAGCATCCTGGACGAGCCATCCCTTAGAAGGTATCGTTAAAAGATCATCAATTCCTAATGAAATGGATGTAGCGGTGGCTTGCTGGAAACCCAGAGTCTTTACTTGATCCAGGATGTGGGATGTATATCCCATTCCGAAGTGATCTATTAATCGACTAATAAGTCGTTTAATAGCAGCCCCGTCTATTACTTTATTGTGAAAGCCCAGGTTGGCTCGCTCTGGCATAAGCCCCCCCCTATTGGCCCCCTCTGCCATAAGCACCCCCATATTCCTCGGATTCGCCAATAGATTTGAGTCATGGGAAACCCCCTTTTCTCGACCCTGATTCGCGTAGAAGGAGCTAGAGGCCGAGTGGAGTGGGGAAAGGCCCGAATTCACGAGGGGGAGATCTGAGAAAAGCCTTGTATAGCTTCTTCAATTTCTCGATAAAGAAAAATATGACCAAGAGTGGTTCGAATGTATATACAACGCATTTCTTTTTGTTTTTTTATACTTTTTACTATTAGAAAGTGTCCGTAAATCTCATGATGGGTACCCAAAGACTCATAATGAACTTCGACAGGAACTCCTCTTGAAAGAATAAGGCCTTGACAGGGTCGCCACCGGAGCCAAAAAGGGCTGTCTAAATGAATTCTTTTCTGTCGATAAGCTCCAATTGCATCATAGGAATTACAAAAGAGGGGCTCCCTTCCGTTCCTATACCTAGCGCTATTGTCGTAAATTCTATCCGTTTGGGAGTTTCTGCGATTCCACGGACTATACCTATTGACACAAGGACCCCGGCGATTCCCGCTTGTTAAGATATAGAGCCCAATAAGCATATCTTGAGTTGGTACGCAAATGGGATCCCCCATAGACGGAGCCAGGAGATTCATATGAGAAAACATAAGTAAACGAGCCTCCGCCTGAGCCTCCAAGGATAGGGGTACATGAACAGCCATTTGATCCCCATCAAAGTCTGCGTTGAATCCTTTACAAACGAGTGGGTGTAACCAAATAGCGCGCCCTTCCACTAAAATGGGTTGGAAGGCCTGTATGCCTAATCTATGCAAAGTGGGTGCTCTATTCAGCAATACAGGATGCCCCTGCACAACTTCCTGAAGTATTTCCCATACAATTCGTTCTTCTTCCCGAATTTGACTCTTAGCAGCCCCTATGGTCGGAGCAAGGTGCTGTCTAATTAGACCGCGAATTACAAATGGCTGGAAAAGCTCTATTGCTATTTCACGAGGCAACCCACATTGATGTAATGAGAGTGAGGGGCCTACGACAATGACAGAACGTCCTGAATAATCGACCCGTTTGCCAAGGAGAGTCTCGCGGAATCTTCCCTCTTTGCCCTCAATTACATCTGTAAATGACTTATAAACCCTATTATTACCATCCCTTAGTGGCTGTCCGCGGATTCCATTATCAAGAAGTGTATCCACGGCTTCTTGTACCATTTCCTCATGACTCCTTAGTACGTCTTCGTCCTCTCGCTCGCGACTCGATTTATTTATTCTAAATATTCTCCTTCTTCTTCTCCTTTTTCTTAATAACTTGAGAAGAGCATTGTTCCGAGAAATAACTTGACGATAAAGGATATTAATATCTGTAGCCATTACTTTATCCTCATCTAGCCAAAGCATCGGTCTCAACTCGGGGGGAAGAACTGGTAATAGACATAAAACCATCCATTCAGGTTCTACATTGGTTTGAATCAAATGCTTCGCAAATCCCATGCGTCTAAGCAAAAAGCGCTTTCTTGTTTCCATTTTCCGGTCTTTCGATACATTACCCGTGGGCCCCCTTTCTTTTAATTTTTTCCATTCTGCCAACGAAGAATCTCTAATAACTCGCAAATCTAGATCGACCAACTGTTCCCGGATACCGCCCGCTCCAGTAGGAATTTCGCGATTTCGAAATGTATCGAAGCCGTAGGTAGTAAAAAAGGGGGGGATCCCATTTTGCCAGGATTGGGTTTTATATTCGAATGTTCCTCGCAATCGTAAAAAAGTAGGTTTTTTGGCTGTCGGCCTAGCAAAAGAAAAATGGGGATAGGATCCCGAGCTCCCCCCTTCCAAACCGGACGTGAAAGTTTCCTCTCATCCGGCTCAAGTAGTTAGACCAACTAAAGATCAAGGAGTTCTTGCTTTCAAATTATATAAAACCCCCAACTACTCCTTACTCAAGTTCTCGCAAGCAACATTTCATTGATGAATTGTTCTTTTCTTTTTATTTTATTAACTCTTTCATTTCATTTTCAATATTGAAATAGTGAGATAAATGAAATGTGAAATTCTTGAGTAGTCTCCTTCCCCTTCGAATGATGAATCCCTCTAAAGCTAAAGGAATACCTTGGAATTCGGAAGGAATTTACTTGTCTCTATATCGTTCCCTTTGATCTTTTAGGTCCTGACTTCACCTCGACGGTTATGGCACGCTACCCTTTCTTGAAAGCCTATATGCGATGGATAGACTTCTATAATATAGATATAATATAGAAATATAGAATATAACCATAACATATTTGCTTACTTGAACATAAACAAAATTGCATTTCCTTCTAAAAGGAAAAGGCAGGGAATAGTTTCCACAATAGAAAGAAGTCTTTTCACGAGGTACAACGCGAGATTCCTATTTGTTTGTTTTTGGTACTGAATCGACCATAGACCAATTCCCTATTTTTTTTTGGGGGGGGTATTGAATACACCCATAGTTCTGAGCTTCATGTTCCTCCTCACAAGAGACATGTCAGATCCGGGCATCCCCATTCGATTGAATAGGGTGACAGTTTCTCATTCAAAATCTGTAAAATCCGAATTTCGATCAAATCACACACCGCAGTATACTATGGCTTCTAGTTCTTTAAGAGGTTTATCTAAAAGAGTCGCGATATCACTAGGAAGACGCTTCAAATACCACACATGAGCCACGGGGCATGCCAGTTTGATGTAGCCCATTTGATATCTTCGTATCCGAGAATCAACAAATTCGACTCCGCACTCGGTGCAAAATTCTCTCTCTTTTTTTTCATCTCCGATTGGGCGAGAATTTCCACAAGCACAAATTCCGCTTTTTATAGGTCCAAAAATTCTTTCACAAAACAATCCACCCCTTTCTGGCTTCTTGGTTTGGAAATCAAAAAAAAAGCCCTGTGTCACCTCTCCGACTATCTCTCCAGTGGGCAGGGTCTTATTGGCCCAAGCACTTATTTGTTGAGGAGAAGCTAATCCAATTCGAAGTTGTTGATGCTTAGACCGATCGATCATAGAAAAAAGAATTCTGATTCATTCCGATTAAGCTTCCTTCCTATTCATCTGAAAGTTCTTCTCAGATAGAAGGAAATGGTTCAGGTCTAGGGCCAAAGATCGTAGTTCTCGAACGAGCAATCGAAAGGATTCTGGAGCATCCTTAGCTTTAGGTATTGCTCCTCCAATGATTGTAGTACCAAACACTTTTTGGCGAGTTCTAAGATGATCCGACTTATAAGTAAGCATCTCTTGTAAAATATGAGCAACGCCAAATCCCTCTAGAGCCCAAACCTCCATTTCTCCTACCCGCTGGCCCCCCCGCCGGGCCCTTCCCCTAAGGGGTTGTTGTGTAATAATTGCATAAGGACCGCTGGAACGCCCGTGTATTTTATCATCAACTTGATGAATTAATTTCAAGATATAGGGCTGCCCCACTATAACAGGTTGTTGAAAGGGATCCCCTGTTCTTCCATCAAATAGTACGCTTTTTCCCGGATACTCGGGTTCAAATACCCACGGATTCCCTGTTTGCTTACTGGCTTCATGTAATTCCGAAAAGACCAGTTTTCTCGAAGCCTCTTGTTCATATCTCTCATCAAAGGGTGCTACTCGGTAATGTCTATCTAGCAGAACCCCCGCCAACCCGAGGGAGCATTCAAATATCTGTCCTACATTCATTCGTGAGGGTACTCCTAGGGGGTTGAAGACCATATCAACAGGCTTTCCGTCTTGCAAATAGGGCATATCTTGTCTAGGCAAAATTTTGGAAACGACCCCCTTATTTCCATGCCTTCCGGCAACTTTATCACCTACTTTGATTTCACGTTTCTGTGAAATATATACACGAATCCTTTCCGGATTAGAGGGCCCCCCCTTCGGGCTCCATCTCACATCAATAACGCGGCCCCTGCCACCTATAGGTAGTTTTAGACAGGCTGCCCTTGAAGTGGGTATCTGAGGGCCAAATACGGCTTCTACGAATCGATTTTCCGGGACTGATTCCTGCGCCGGCTGGGGCCTTAATTTACCTACTAAAATATCGCCCGCCTCTACCCAAGATCCCAAGATTACAACTCCGTTTTTGTCTAAATTTCGTAGTAAATGGGCTTCTAGATGCGGTATTTTTTTAGTGATCCTCTCGGGGCCTTGGCTTGTCTCATCAATCTGAATTTCATATTTCCGTATGTGAAAAGAAGTATAAATACCTTCATATACCAGACGCTCACTAATGAGTACCGCATCTTCAAAATTGTAACCCTCCCATGGCATATAAGCTACTAATACGTTTTTCCCTAAAGCGAGTTCTCCCCCAACCGTAGCGGCACCGTCCGCTAAAACTTGTCCCCTTCTAATGCATTTACCCCGCTGAACCTGGGGTTTTTGATGTATACAAGTATTTTTGTTGGAACCCTCATACATAACTAATGGAATGCTTAGACTATCCCCGTTGCCCGATAAAAGGATCTTATCAGTATGGATAGAAATGGGCTTTCCCGCGTGTTCCGTTATAAGGCTAACTCCTGAGTCTAGAGCCACTTGTCCTTCCAACCCAGTTCCAACAATGCACTTCTCGGACCGAGAAAGCGGAACTGCTTGGCGCTGCATATTCGAACTCATTAAAGCCCGATTGGCGTCATTATGCTCGATAAAAGGAATGAGAGAGGCTCCAATAGAAAAATATTGGAAGGGAAAAATGCTTCGAAGATGAACCTCCTCCCATGCAATAGTCAGGAATTCCTGACGGTATCGAGCCGGAACAATCTGCTCCTCCTGGTAACCTTGATTCAGTGCCAAAGAATTCCCTGTCCCTATCATAGAGTATTCATCTCTCCTTGATGATAAATAAAGCATCCGCGCCCTTTTTGATTTCTCGGGGATTTCATAAAAAGGACTCTCTAGAGATCCATAATGACCGATTCTCGCATGAATTGCTAAGGATCCCATAAGGCCAACCTTGATTCCTTCAGATGTGTCAATTGTGCAAATGCGTCCATAGTAGCTAGGATGGATATCTCGTATCCGAAAACTAGCGGTTCGCGCTGTCAACCCCCCAGGACCCAAAAAACTCCACTTTCTCCCATGAACTATTTGTGCCAATGGATTCGTTCCATCCAAAACTTGAGATAGTGGGTGTAATCCGAAAAAGGATGCATAAGTGCTTGCTAATGGGGAGGGGGTTACCAAACTCTGAGGGGTCCGTATCCATTTATGTTTCAATGCTCCCCCTATAGCCCCCGTAACCACCCTTTCTAAACGAATCAGAGCCAGTCCGAATTGATCTTGTAAGAGATCCGCTACAGAACGAATACGTTTATTTTTCAAATGATTCATATCGTCAAGTCTACCCATTCCAAATTTCATTCCAATCAAATGATCTGTAGCTGCCAATATATCTCGCGGTAACAAAAACGTCTTGCTCTGGGATATAGCAAGATTCAGTCTCCGGTTAATATTTCGTCGACCAAGCCCTCCTAGTTCACACCTTTGGCGAAAGAATTTCTTTTGCAATTCCTTATATAAGGAATCGGAAAATAATGGATCTTCACCTACACAAACAAACTGTTGATAAAATTCCAAAATGGCATTTTCTTTTGACCAAATGTTTGCGTTCGCTTTATCAGCCAAAAAAGACAAGAAAATTTCAGGGTAGCGAACATTCTCTAGAATTTCTCTTAGATTCGAACCCATAGCCGATGATAGAACTAGAATAGATATTTTCTGTTTCCTACTTACGCGAGCCCATATACGTGCTTTTCTATCAATCTCTAATTCTAATCTTCCTCCCCAATCTGATATTATGGTGCCGGTATAGACCAAAATTCCCTTATGGTCCAATTCTGATCGATAATAGATACCTGGACTTTGCAATATTTGATTGACTACCATTCTGTATATTCCATTTATTAGAAAGGTTCCCAGTGAATTCATTAAAGGAATGTTTCCAATCCAAATTGTCTGTTTTTGCATAGGCCTCTTGCTCTTACAAAAGAATCCCGCGCATACATATAATTCAGAACAATAGGTGAGTGATTCATATACAGCATCTCGCTCTTTTATCAAGGGTTCGACCAATTGATATGTTTCCGCAAATAATCGGAAGTCTACGTCTTTATCTAGAGGATCCTCTATCTTTGGAAACTTAGAAAGTTCTTCTCTTAAGCCCTGATCAACGAACCTAGAAAACCCCTTAAATTGTATCTGATTAAGCCCAGGTATTGCAGCCATTCCTTCATTTTTATCGCCAAGCATTTCGAATTCACCATATTATCCAAAATCCCATTTTTGACTCATTCTGCATCGAATCATGTGGATCGATCTAGCAAGGATGGAATTTCTATTCTGTTTACTAAATCACATGAAATTTGACCCCAACCCTTACAGGGAATGTATAAAATACCTATGGATGGAGAAATGAAGAGAATTTTATACTCAAATTGGAATTTGAAAGAGATACGAACGGAAAGGAGTTGAGAAAAGCCATACCAATGGAGTTTTGTATAGAATAGCAAAAAAAGGGGATTCCATTTTAGGATATTCTATCTCCAATCCCATGGGATACCAGAAAAATAATAAAGGAATTCGCGATTGAATCTCTTCGGGGCGATAAGAAAGACATAAGAATATAATAAAAAAGAATATAGAGTTAGGTTTTTTAGCACCTAATTCGCGGATTCCATTCTTCTGTTCAAAAAAAGGATTCGCAGAGAAGAGAGGCATTTTTCCCTAGTTTTTAGTCGACTACGATTGAAGAGCGTAAGCAGGCTTCTATGTTTTTATTACAACACAACATAGGGGGGTATAGCTGGAGAGCGTAGAACTCTCTATCTCTATAGCTATACCCCCCCCATTCTATCCTGTCTTGCGTTCTAGCAAAATCTAGATTTGCTATTCAATATTCAATGAAAAAATCGAAGCACGATACGTTCGTGAGAATTCCCTAAAGGTATCATCTACAAAGAGGGTACTTGTTTCAATATTTGCCTAAGCCCTTCCGTTTTGGGGTTTACAAAAACTCACACTTGCCCTTAGAATTCAAATTATTGAAAAAAAAAAAAGCAAGACCACTTAGTTATGTATCAATTTGGATTTTCTTCTATTAGTAGTATCCTTAGGGAAGGGTTGAAATACAAAATCCGTACGGGAGTTTACAGCCAAATAGTTAAGGGTTCCGATTCGTCTGGCTTTTGCGACCAAAAATCCACATTTTTTCCTTTCACTTTCAATAGCAATAGAGGGAGTCAATAGAAGGAGGGGGGGCCCCCTTTAGCTATTGTATGCTTTAAGATACTATACAATAAATCGAGGGGTTCAATCTCCAGGGAGGGGTTTCCTTTCTTTTAGGCAAGGCATTCAGATTCAAGATACAAGTACAATAAAAAAAAAAAAAAAGAAGTATAGGAATCCCTCTCCCCAAACAAAAGGCGAACTCTTTTGGCGACATGGCCGAGCGGTAAGGCGGGGGACTGCAAATCCCTGGTCCCCAGTTCAAATCTGGGTGTCGCCTGATCAACAAAAGAAAAGGCGCGAAATCCCCCTTTCTGGTTTACTGATATAACTGGCAGAATGCTCCCCGATTCTACGAGAAAATCGTATAAGAGCTTGTTATAAGGTACAAGCGTATTTTTTTGGAGTCTTGCGCCAAGGGGTCTTGGGTTGGGTCAGAACCCCCCCCTTGACTCTTGGCCAAGAATTTCACTATTATTAGTGAACAATAATGAAAGAATTCCTTCAACGAGATAGGGGACATAATTCACATGGATATGATAAGTCTGGCTTGGGCTGCTTTAATGGTAGTCTTTACATTTTCCCTTTCGCTGGTAGTATGGGGAAGAAGTGGACTCTAGGGGTACTACTAATTGGGTTGAGGAATGAAACTGTATTCATTTTTTAGAAATCCTTCTGCAAAGCCTTTTTTTTATTAATAGAATATGAATTTATTAATTAAATTCAAAAAGAAAAAATGGAGTTAGTTCGGAATTCGAATCGCGAAGTGAAGTAATGTATTCTATGACTAATATATATGAGGAAGAGTAAGATATATAAAGAATGCCCTTTCAATCAAAAAAAGATTGAAAAAAAAATCCCATGCTTGTATTTCGATTCGAAAGGAAAGGGGGGACAGACGAAGACGATAGGAAATTTATTACAACCGAATTCTTCCATTCTATTTCGCTGAATGAGTTCTTAGTTATATATGGACAATGGGAGCGAGCAGACCCCCCCTTTCCTTTCACTTTACTTTGAAATAGAATGGAGGTGGTATACACCATGAATAGGAGGATACCCCCTCTCTTGCAGGCTTCTCTATATCCCCTCTCTTGCAGGCTTCTCTATATTAAATATTAAGCCTCTTCGATCCTTATAAAGTAGAACTTTATACATTAGAATCACAATGTCTAGATAGTAGAAAGAAATATATGAGTATTTCTTTCTACCATCCTAGGGGTAGAGTATTAATTCTGGGTCGCTCGCTTCATTTAAGACATGAAATTGGAATCTTTTTTCTTTCTAGAAGACTATAAGAAGTCCAGTTTTATTCAAATTAATCGCTTTGACTTACTGTTTTTACGTAAATTATCAATAAAAAGGCGGTAGGAACTAGAATAAATAATGCAGTAGCAATAAATGCGAGAATATTGACTTCCATAATCTCTTCTTGAATTTTTTTACTTCAAAATAACTCGGGATTTGATCCCATGGAGATGAAAAACCTTTCGACTGTAAATTCAATAAATTCAATGGGATAAATCTCAATCAAATCGGATCAATATCATGCATGAACAATATCTGAGTTATCCAATTAAGCCATCACCAAGAATT